GAATAATAGGGAAATCCCAATTCATTGTCACTGACCCTTTCGACCCAATCAAATAGCAAGCTCCAAGGGGACCATTTTATAGGAGCCCAAGCTATGAAATTGGAGAACACCTTCTGCGAGTCGACTTTCCTCCCCCCTATAAACACCGCCTCCGATTCATAGATAAATCTCTGATCAATCATAGAATCAAATCCATTGTGTATTATAGCTGAGGGATTCCTTGGTTCGGGCCGACGAAGCAATGGCATTCGATCCTTAACAGCTTGTTGTTGATCAAAATGATCCTTATCAACCTTTTGTTGGTGATCAAAATGCTCCTTCTCAACCTTTTGTTGGTGATCAAAATTCTCCTTATCAACCTTTTGTTGTTGATAAAAATGCTCCTTATCAACCTTTTGTTGTTGATAAAAATGCTCCTGATCAACTTGTTGTTGAGCAAAATACTCCCGCTCAACATTTTGTTGGCGATAAAAATGCTCCTTATCAACTTTTTGTTGTTGATCAAAATGCTCCTGATCAACTTGTTGTTGTTGATAAAAATTATCCTGATCAACATTCTCTTGTTGATCCAAATTATCCTGATCAACTTGTTGTTGTTGATCCAAATTATCCTGATCAACATTTTCTTGTTGTCCGTCTCTTTGATCCAAATTATCCTGATCAACCTTTTCTTGTTGATCTAAATTATCCCGATCAACCTTTTCTTGTTGATCTAAATTATCCTGATCAACCTTTTCTTGTTGATCTAAATTATCCCGATCAACCTTTTCTTGTTGATCTAAATTATCCTGATCAACATTTTCTTGTTGTCCGTCTCTTTGATCCAAATTCTCCTTATCAACTTGTTGTTGTTGATCAAAATGCTCCTTATCAACCTTTTGTTGTTGATCAAAATGCTCCTTATCAACCTTTTGTTGTTGATAAAAATGCTCCTGATCAACTTGTTGTTGTTGATCAAAATGCTCCTGATCAACTTGTTGTTGTTGATAAAAATGCTCCTGATCAACTTGTTGTTGATCAAAATGCTCCTTATCAACCTTTTGTTGTTGATCAAAATGCTCCTTCTCAACTTGTTGTTGTTGATCAAAATGCTCCTGCTCAACTTGTTGTTGTTGATCAAAATTCTCCTTATCAACCTTTTGTTGGTGATCAAAATGCTCCTTCTCAACCTTTTGTTGTTGATAAAAATTCTCCCGATCAACATCTTGTTGTTGATAAAAATTGTCCTCATCAACTTCTTGTTGTTGATCAAAATTCGCCCGATCAACAGTTTGTTGGTGATCCAAATTGTCCTCATCAACATTTTCTTGTTGATCCAAATTCTCCCGATCAACCTTTTGTTGTTGATCAAAATTCTCCCGATCAACCTTTTGTTGGTGATAAAAATTCTCCCGATCAACATCTTGTTGTTGATAAAAATTGTGATCATCAACCTTTTGTTGTTGATCAAAATTCTCCCGATCAACCTTTTGTTGTTGATCAAAATTCTCCTTATCAACATTTTGTTGTTGATCAAAATTGTCCTTATCAACTTGTTGTTGTTGATCAAAATGCTCCCGATCAACCTTTTGTTGTTGATCAAAATTCTCCCGATCAACCTTTTGTTGTTGATCAAAATTCTCCCGATCAACCTTTTGTTGTTGATCAAAATTCTTCTGATCAACTTGTTGTTGATAAAAATTGTAATCATCAACAAGCTGTTGGTGATCAAAATGCTCCTTATCAACCTTTTGTTGGTGATCAAAATGCTCCTTCTCAACCTTTTGTTGGTGATCAAAATGCTCCTTCTCAACCTTTTGTTGTTGATCAAAATGCTCCTTCTCAACCTTTTGTTGTTGATCAAAATGCTTCTTATCAATCTCTTTTTCTATCGTTAAGACTCTCTCTTGATCTGGTGCGAATCCCTCTAGAATGCCTTCTATTTCTAATAGGCCATGAACTAGATCAAAATCATCCTCAACGCGTGTACCATAAGCGATCCTATTGTTTTCATTTGGTTCGGGTGGAGACCAAAGCTCTTGAGCGACCGATCCGGCAGAACAATTCAAAAGATAAAGAAGTATCGTTAATTTCTTCATGCTCATTCCAAGTTCGTAGTACGATCTGTACAAATAAGAATCCCCGTCGTTATCTAATCTCTTCTGCAAATAGATAGATATAGTATCTATAGGGCAATTACTTAGAAGGAAATTTTGTGCTACAGCCCTTCCTATCTGATAGAAAAGGAGCCGATTCGGAACCGGTATTAAATGGCCTCGAAAATCCCAAGTTTGTCTATGACGAGCGAATCTAATTGTATTTTCGTCTATAATTGATTTCCCCTGTACAATACTAATCGATAGGGCCTCATTGGTAAGTGCTTCAACATCTTGTGCCCTGTAACCCATGTTTATGGCCGCGAATCCATGAGCCTGAAACGCTTCTTTGTCCAAGCGAAATCCCCGAGTATATGAAAGAGTTAAAAAGTGCTTTTGTTGTTGTGGAATAAGAGGCCTTCGTATGTGAATGCACGTATCTAATCTATGCGGAGCTATTAGAGAGGGCTGCACTTGTCGGGGAATATGAGTCGAAGCAATAACAAGACTATTTCTATTGGCAGATCTTTCACAATCCCAGGAGAGAAGGTTCACTAATAGCGCGATGGGGAAGATAGCCGCATCGCTAAAATCCAGCTCATGAATGTTTGGAATCCAGATTATACAAGGATCCAGTACTTTCGTTAATTCGAATTGAAGGCTGGTATAAACTGGGGCTACGTGCCACACCGTGTCCATCTCCACAGTTAGCTCCTCGCTCCTAGTTAGCTGTTCCAGCTCCCCATTAATATATTCATTCATATGTTCAACAGGATCCATATCAAAAGAAATCTTGGCACGAGAATCATCAATATCCATATTGTCAAAAACATGAAGAGCTTCATTAATTAACTCAATCTCTTCACGAGGCTCACCAAAAAGCGGCTCATCGAGATCACTGTCCGCCTCCTCATCAATGTCCTCACTGTCATCAAAAAGAAAAACTGTATCGCGGAACTTGTCCGGAAATATCGTAATCAAAGGAACACAGGAGGTTTTCGTTAGGTATTTGACCAAATAGGATCGTCCAAGTCCTATACAACCTATCACTAAAATACCGCTAGGGGGGGATGAGGCTAAGCGGAGCGAAAAGGGTTTTTGGACATCAGCACTATTAGCGTCAGACGGGGTTTCTGCATAAGCGATTGTATGATAAAGAGCAAGGAATAGCCGTCTTTCTGCTAAACAGGATTTATTGAACTCATAATTTAGTAGATCCTTGTTATGAAGGTCAATTATGTTTCGTAAGTAAATTTCTCCCGGTTGTTCCATCATTTGAGAATGAAATTCATTCTTTGAGAAATGATCACTATCAGTCAGATTCCATAAAATTTGAAAGATACTTTTTTCTCGCGTGAAGGTGGAGAGCTGAATCAAGACGTCTTTTTCTTGATTCTCAACCCAATCACTCTTTCTGGCCCAGTAGTCTATTTTTTCATCAAGAAAATACTCGCCCTTTTTTCTTTTTTTTAGCACTGAATAGATCTCTTTACTTGTATGACTTAGATATCTCGTATTTATCGAAAAAGTGAGTTGATCGATGGGAATACTTATGAGATCGATGATCTGGGCGAGCTTGCTTTTCCAATGCACATCACCTAGAAAGAGATTAGTTAACACGAACCAGAAAGGATTCGATTCAGAGAGAGGATACCTATCCAGAAGTTGTCCCACCTCAATTTCAAGCATAGATGATGCCATTAAAAACATTTGGATCGTTTTGACCTCTTTCTGTAACTCGCTAGAGAGATCGAAAATAACGATAAGATTTCCAAGAAGGAGACCTCCAGTAACAAAAAGAAAGAAAATGCTTGAATAGAAGAACTCATTCAGATTTGCTTCTCTCCGATGTGTCGAGCTCCATGGTGACTGATGATTTCGAGGACGCATGTCCTGGAACAGAAGAATCTTCTGTAAACACTTCCTCTGAATCTCATTTAGCTTCCTCTGAATCTGCCTTATCTTCCTCTGAATCTTTCTTATCCGAGCAGATTTAGTCTTCCATTTTATAAGAAAAAATCGAATCTGTTTAATTCGCTCTTTTTTAAATGCTACCTTAAGAGATAACTTAATAATATCAATAAAATAGGATCCAATATTAAGAGTTATGGATACAAACTTGTTTTTTCTCTTTAATCTCCGGAATTCTTCTACAACAATTTGTACAAGTAGAGCCTGTAGATATCTGTACCCTGTCAAAGTAAAGGCCCATGGCAGATATGTTTTAAAGAGCTTCCATTTTTTTCGAGTAGCACTATCTCGTTTTCTAGACCTCTGCTTTTGCTTTTGCTTTTGCTTTGCCAGAGCGTTTTCTCTCGCTAGCCAAAGACCCAGTTTGTTCCCCAGACTCGGTTTCTTTTTGTCTGGTAAATACTTGTCAGAACGTAGAGTGTGAAGCAAAGCCATGTTTGAATTCAAATTGAGAGACTGATGCCAGTTCTTCCCTTCTGAATCAGATAGATTCATATCGGAACGAGATTGACAATAAGTTCTTTCCAAATTGACTACGTCTCCCTCTGTTCGAGGTGTTCCAGAAATGTCTGCGATCGAGTAAATAGCTCTACCAACGAATGGATCGGATCGACTTGGAAAATGGAAAGATTTGTCCAAGTTATCCGTTTCGTCAGGTATGAATATGTTCGATACCTGTGACTCGATTGCTGAAAGAGTATCTCTCCACCAAAATCTCCACCAAAAAGCATGTTTTTTTTTACCGACGCACAAAGAAAATTTTTTGTTGCGACTGAACAAGGTATTGAGGAATTGGACATACGTAAAATCATAATTTTTGCTACGGGCCTTTTCCACATAAAAGGGGAATATTTTGTTACAATCGAAGCCGAAGTCGTGTGGATTATTCAAGGCTCGAAGTCGATTTGCTTTATAAAAAGCAGATATCAACGAACTTCTATGAAATGGTTTCACGGGATTCAGCCAATTGTCTTGATCGTGGAATATCCTTGAGAAAGAGGAATCCGTGTTATCAAAGGATTTCCTGCGATTCTTTCTAGTATGGAATGAGTCAATGCTCCACTTTGGTATCTTATTGAACAAAGATGGTGATCTTGTTCCTCCATTGATAAAGGATTGCAATTTTTGGGAAGGCTCAGGATCATCCACTAAGGAGGGTTTCAATTTTGGCAAATAAACAATTTGAAGACCTATTGATTCTAACAACGGATTGCAGGAGTGATCATTCGGACCTTTCGATTTATAGATGTAGATCGCGAACCTATAAAAGAAGGTATTCCTGAAACTCACAAAGAGTGAAAAAAAACACTTGAGAAGTCGCTTGGCCAAAAAGAAACAAAACTTATGAAATCGCTCGGACAACAAGAAAGGAAGTGGCTTAGACAACTCGTCGATAATCTCAAACCAACCTTCAATAAGATGTATCTTTAATCGATCGAATCCTACTGGATCATGTTCCGGGAAATTCTTGATCCAAGTGGACCATTTGTATCTATATGCATCAGGATCCCGATTCATGGGAGAAATAAGAATAAGAGGATTGAACCATCTCTTCTGACTATTTTTCAAATTCGATAAATGTTGGTTGATCGTATATTTCATTAGAGTTCTATGATTCAGAGTATCCTTTCCTATTTTCCCCATCCTTAGATAAAAAGATTGATTCTCTTCATAAAAAATAGGAGGTAGAACCAATAAATATTTATTTTTCCATTCATCCCTCGAGTTGAATAAGAATTGTTTTTGATCCAATCCGTAGGAATCAATAGAAAAGGCAAATCCCTTATGATACACCAGATCCGGCTCCGTTATTGATAGAGTGAATAAATCTGCCATTTCGTGAAATCTCTCTTCTAATTCCGGATCTGATGAAATAGGATGAATTGAGACGGTATTTTGTAAATACATTAGTATCTTGAATAGATTAACCAGTTCTTTCATTTCCGATCGCCTGACAAAAGAAAGATCTTGTTGTTTCTTCAACAATTTCCGATCTCTAGTGGACCTCTCAGTAAGATTCGAGCCCATATGAAGTTCTGACCACCCCTCATTGAAAAAAGAAAGAACGGGTCTTGGAGGATTCCCAAGAACTTCTTCGCTTTCTTCCGGAAGCAGATCATTCATCTGATTCCCAAGAACTTCTTCGCTTTCTTCCGGAAGCAGATCATTTATCTGATTCCCAACTTCCGTCTCTGCTTGTTCAAAGGAAAGATCCCAAAGAATCGATCTTTCTTTTCGTTGTTGAATCTCTATTTGATTGATCCATTCAAAAGCTTCATTAGCTTCATTACTCAGGGAATCCAAAAATTCATCAAATTCCTCAAATTCATCATTTGAAGATTCTTTATTTGAAGATTCTTTATTTGAAGATTCTTTATTTGAAGATTCTTTCACTTGGCTAGACAACCTCTTTTTTATGATCCAGCGCCTATACCACCACAAACCCCAGTTAATAACGTACTTAAAACCCCAGTTAGTGCTAGACTTTTTAGTACTCTCTTTCAGATTCAAGAAAGAACTCTCAGAGTCAGAGATCCCTCTTTCTTTTGCTGGAGGATAGAGGAGCGAAAGAACGAACCTATTGAGATGGGAAGACCCAATGGATTCTGCCAATGTATTATCTCTGGGTCCAATTGAATGCACAGGTATAGTAGGAAAAAGCCCTGTCAAATAGACCTTTTTGCTTTCAACCATATTTCGATTGTTCATACGATAGATAAGGACCGCTACTACCAAGAGGATTCCATTTTTGATCGTGACCTTGAAAAATCGAGTGATTTTCATTTTGAACGGTAACGAGAAACCCCGTGAATTGCGTGTACGAGAAATCGCGATAATCCAAACGCGCGGATCCAAAAGTTTTAGAAAGCGTTCTTGGTCGAACAAAATTTGAATGACAAATGCCACTGAATTGACTTGGTTAGAAAAGGGTAATAACGAGTGAGACTTTTTGACCTCTCTCAACACCTCTCTCAATTCCCAAATAAAAAATCGTAAATCGATAGTCATATTGGTTACCTCCATATGATAAAAAGGGGATGAAAAACAATGAATTTTGATTATTTATCCTTTATAGGAATAATATCGAATCTGGAATCGGAATTTGTCCCGTTTAACCATTCTAAACAAATAAAACCACTTTAGACAGTGCCTTTCAATTGTTAAATAAAAGTTCTTAGTAGTATATGTTCTAGATAGGTAAAAATCGGAGAAGCAATACAAGGCCACCCCCCATTCGGCTAACGATTTTATTTCTATGCAAATAAAACTTTTGGTTGGGGGGGCAGTAGAAAGCACGATAACCCAACAGTCCTTCCACGGGCGATATAGAGGAAAGAAGGGGCTCTTTGCCGTGCTTTCCGTGCAACACTGAAATACCAGACGAGCAAATTCGAGCTCGTCCCTTAACTCTGACTCAAAAAACGGACGGAAATCCCACATAATAGATTTCTCC